TGGACTCTAGAAGTACTACTAATTGAGTTTAGGAACTAAACAGTATCACTTTTTTTTATAGATCGTTCGGCAAAGTTTTTTTTATTTAAAATTTCACTATTTCAATTTAAAATTTTATTTTTAAATTGAAATAGAAATGAAAAATATCTTCATTTCGAAATTCTCTTGGATTTTAGTTGAGTAATGTATTCTATGAATAATAAATATATATGAAGAATACTCTTTCAATCAAAGAAATATTTCAATTATTTCCGTGTTCGTATTTTGAAAGTAAAAAAAGTAAAAGGAATACAAATGGTAGGAAATTTATTCCAACTGAATTCTTCATAAATTTTCTATTTCGATGAACTGACTCTTACCAAAGTTAGATATGGACCATGAGGAAGAACGGAACTTTTTTTTATTTTGTTTACCTCTTTACTGTTCAAAGATCAAAGAGAAAACAATTCGGTTATTCCATTACGTGGATACACATTGGGAAACAACATAGTAGTTGTCCAACGAGATACTGCACATCCTAAAATATTGTCTTGGGCGAGTCACATATTGCGCCGCTTGTTTTAGTTTTACTATTTTAGAAATTTTATTTATGTTTTGCTTGTTTTATTGAACCCATTTCATATCATGGTTCAAACGTTAAAAGTCGACGGGTTTTACTAATCCTTTTCGAAATCCGAAGAAGTTCCCATGGATCATTTGTCAACTCCTCAATCAATGACTTCTTCGATGGGTATAATAATCTTTTATTATACCCATCGAAGAAGTCATTGATTCTTTCGATCGGGATTCATATTGAAAATAATCAGAAATCTAGGAATTCTAATCGTAAAAGTCGCTTTCGATTATTTCAAATTAATTTAATTGAAATCAACACAAATTAAATACAAATAGATAAAGCAAAGAAATAGAATTGGGATACTATATAATATACATTATCACTATATATATTATATATACGTAATTAAATCGATTTCTATATATATAGAAAAGGAATATGATGATACTATTGTAGATTGATCTATATTAATCTATATTAATCTATATTAAATTAACCCGCATTACAATACAACTTTATACACTACAATAACAATACTAGATAGTATGGTAGAAAGAAATATCTGAATCTTTCTACCATACTATCGTATCTCATAGAATACGACTGATTCTAGTCTGCCCATTTCATTTAAGACGCGAAATTTTTATCCTTTTCTTCTCTGCAATTATTGATAAGAAATAAAAAATCAAGTTTAATTCAAATTAATCACCTTGGCTGACTGTTTTTACGTATATTATAAGTAAAAAAGCAGTAGGAACTAGAATAAACAGTGCAGTAGCAATAAATGCGAGAATATTTACTTCCATAATCTCATTGTTTAATTTTTCTTTAATTCGCAATAACTCGGGAGTTAATCCCATAGAGATAATAAATCTTTCGCCTGTAAATTCAATGGGATGCATTACATCTCGATGATATCGAATCGGATCAATATCATGAATAACAATATCGGAGCTATCAAATCGATTCATCGTCAAGAATTGAATAGTATAACATAGGACGATCTTTTATCCATACTGAACTCAAAATTTGATTCCCGATACAATCAATAATTCCTTTATTTATCATTCTTTTCCATTCTTTCTTTTCTATAACCTACCGCCCTCTTTGTACAATCATCTGATGAAGTATCATCTAACCGCCTTTCCACTTACCATTGGTTCTAAACAAACCCCAACAAACAATAGAAGCTCAATGAAAAAAAGGAAGGAGCTAAGTTATAAACTCCTTTTTTTAATGATCCAATCTTCTTGGAAAACAAAAGAAGTATGATAAAGACGAGTACAAATTCCGGTATAAAAAAATCGAATATTCCATCAAATTAACTATTTTTTTATATATTTATATATAAATTTAAAAATATATAAATTTAAAAAGTTTGTTCTTTCAAGGAAAAACCCTTATAAAAAATAAAAAAAAAAAAAAAAATTCATTACCTCGCTAATAAAAAAGTGATCCTTGTTTGATCTTTATTTTTTGAATATCCTCTTTCATTGGATTAGTAATGGGACGCATATATCAAAAGCTCAATGCGAAATTGGAATGAGATAGATTATTTCAAATTAGTAAAATTTGAAATTGAGGTTACACAAAATAGGGCTCGAAAAGGTTTTATTTTAATCTTAAAAAAAAAAGTATTCTATACTATTCTATACACAGTAACTATGTTCAATTTATTTTATATTGTACAAATTCCATTTATGTATGTACTCCCGGGAAACATACAATACTCTACTCTATTTCATATTTCACAGATCGGGAGTAATTGAAAAAGCCAGACCCAGTACAGTACGGTATCCCGTGGAATCCTGAATCTGATGCTAATAATATAATAATTGTACTAATCCACATATGCCTCTCTCCCATCAATCGAATCGGTACTAGTCGAAGAAATGGAAATTCCCCCATTTGGTTGATGATAAATGTGAAACGAAAAAGAAAAAA